ACCGGGAACAGGGCCTATCACAAGAATATTTTTTTTATCGGGACGATAACTCTGAAAAGAAAGATTTCCTATCTTTTCTTTCAACTCAGGAGAAATACGGTCGGGCGGCGCTAATTCGAATCCCTCGGGCAAAATAAGAACAGCACCCACATTTAACCCTCCCTTTTTCCCATTACCAAGAACTTGTTTCAGTTGCATATCATAAGGAATTCGAAGAACTGCTTCAAATACAGTATCGGGAAGCACAGTTTGGGGAACTTCAATATCCACGGGCTTATTAGCTAAATGGCAATTGGCACATACAATTCGTCCGGTTGCTTCTCGTGGGTTTTCATAACCCTGCTGCGCAAAAATGGGATATGCATTTGAAATAGATGTCCGAGTTATTACGTATATCATGATCGATACAGAAATCGATCGAATCATCTGTTCCTTTACCCAAGAAAAAGTATTTCTATTTTCCATATCCAATCGCAGATCCCAGAATTTCTACAATAAATTAGATAGGTAGCTAAGCTAATCTAGTTCCCTATACACGAGTCTGTTGTCATTCTACTGCAACAGTTGTACTGGAATGATGAATACCTTGAGCAGGTAGAAATAGAAAGAATTTTGCTAAAATGGAAAAGGGCTTTCTTTTTAAAGGAAGAAAGATGCTAATTTGATTAATATCAGGAAATCGAATGAGTTTATGCTTCACTAATTGAATGATAAATGACTACAAGCGAAGGAGATAGACGGTTTAAAGAAAAAAAGATCCAAAATTTAAAACATGTATCTAGAATCACTGGAAAACTACAAACAAAAATAGTGAAAATTAGCTCATTAGGAGCCCATCCAAGATCGTTGTAGACCCAACGAATTAGTAGTTCCCAACCGCGGGTGGAGTGAAATCCAACAAAAAAATCAGTAACTAAAAGAATCAAAAAAGCTTTTATTGAGTCATTTAAGTTATAGAAGAATTCCTGAACCCAAGAATTCAAAATGACAAGTTCCTCTTTACCCAGAAAAAAAGAACCACTTAGAATAGCCAAACAGATTATATTTGTCGAGAAATGCAAAATGATATGGAGATGATCCTCATTATCTATTTTGACCAATTGTATTATTTCCTTGTGTATTCCTATAGGAGGTTTTTGTACATGTGTCTTCGGTTTCTCTTTTATCATTTCGTCCAAGAGAAAAAGTTCTTCTAATTCTATGAATCTTTCTAGAACCTTTTTCTCTTGAATATCAGTTAAGAGAGTTTCAGATTGCCTGGTATTCCACCAATTCTTAATCCAAAGTTCCAGACATTTGTTAAAAGAGAAAGAGACTCCCCAGGGCAAAAGTACGATAAATACAAGATATAGGAAAGAAGGCAATGCTTTCTTTTTTTTCATTTTTGATCTGTAAATTGAGTTGTTAATGAATCTGCTTCATTCGCTGACTCTATTTCATTCGCTGACTCTATATGATATTTCTTTTTATTTGAAGCAAAAATTCTATAACAAGGTTTGAGACCTTGTATCTATTCCTCTTTTTTGTATACTAGTGGAATTTCATTGCATTGGGTTCTTTCTTAGATCTAGATGGAGTGGAATAGAGAAATAGAATAAAAAAAAAAGCCCTTTCAGATGAAAATGGAAGAATATTATGCCATATATCTCACTTGGACAAAACAAATTAGAAGCAATTTTCTCTTATCCTCGTTTGTTCCTTTCTTTAGATAAATACTCAAAAATCTCCTTACAATAACGAATCCAATTCATTCAATTCATTTCAAAAAAATTAAATCGGTATTCAAAATACTTCAATTGGTACGCGCAAGAAATAGGCCAATTCGGCAGCTTTTTGTTCAATTTCTCGTGGAGTAAAAAACTTCTCATCAGTACGAGTCAAGGGAATGACCCCCTGGCCCCGGATTTCCATATAAAGGATACGACGAGGATAAAGACCCTCTTTAACCTGAATTCTAATTGATTGGATATCCCGCATAAGGAATCGAAGGAAGACGCGACGTTTTATTCCAGGGAATCCCCAACGAAAAATGCACACTATTCCCTCTTTTCTATCGAATCGGTCATAACCACTGCCTACATTCCACAAAATAGTGCACCACAAGTAGGAGCTAATGAATAGGCCCGCGATTCCGTAGAAAGACATCACGACCCCCTGTGGAAAAAAAAGAATTTGTTGAGATGGAAGTACAGATATCATATTCTTACCAAGATAACTGGAAGCCCCAACCGATAAAAATCCTAGTGAACCTAGAAAAAGAATACAGGCCCAGAAAAAATTACCTCTTTTTCGAGAACCTTTTAGAAGTTCTATCCATATGTGTTCTGATCGCCAATTCATATTAGATATACTAAATCCAGCAGCGGTCGATTGAAATTGAGAGAATAAGCTAAATGATTTTGACTTTACTTTTTTTGATTCTGAAATCGCCTTCAGTAACTAGTACTCCTGTGAAATAATTGGTTAGATACATTGACTTTCTATTCAAAAAATATCTGTTGATCTACTTAAAATAAAACTCGCTATACCCGGCTCCGCATATGCATGCATTTATGCTCGTAGCCTATATCCGCATCCATAGCCGTTTTTCATTTGTGTGTAGAAAGAGCCACATACCCTACCATATTATATTACTTACACTAAAAAATATCTGTATTATGATCCTGCGTGGAAATACATTGAGAAAATTCGGCCCCATCGGTTCTAGACAATCTTATTTTTCTGCACATAAAGAAATAAAGAAGCCATTGCAATTGCCGGAAATACTAAGCCTACTAAAGGCACGAAAATAGAAGGTAAGTTAAAATCCGTCATAGAATAGGTGTCTCAATTCAAATTTACTATTTCTATCTATTCGAAAAATATCTTAGGATTCTTATAATATAATTAAGTATATCTATTATAAGGAATATTGACTATTGTATTTTTTAGTTTGCAAAATAAAGATTTTTTATAGAATACTATAGAATACTTTAGTATTCTATAAAAAAAAATGAATGGAATGGATAATAAGAAAATTGCAAAAAAGGAGATTAAAAAGATTTGATTTTTCTTTTCCCGTCCTCATGGCCTTTCTATCCTTCTAATCGAACTTGAAATTGGATTCAAAAGAAAGCGATTGTGAAAATGAAATACCTCTTTCAGAATACCCTTTAAAAAAGGTCTCAGTACGACTTTTAGTCGAATGCGCCCATTTCGAATCCTAAATCAGTTTCGTCTACCTACTTCCACATGCAATACTTCTTCAACCACTCTCGGACCCCCACAAACGCAAGATGCGCGTCAGGTTTTGAAATAAGGATATCCCCCAACCCCAGTATACCGAAACTCGCTCTTATCCTATCCCACCGGTTGTAAGGATTCATACATAGGGCTTTTTAGTTGATTGATAGTGCCGTAAAGTTGAAGCTTTTTTAGACTTTTTTATTAAGCTGTAATTTCCTTCCTGCATACGTGCTCCTCTATCCTCTAGAAGCTCATACAATAATGCGCGGTAAAGGCGGAAAAATAGCATACTCAATCAAAATCAAAGGGCAAATTCTCTTACCTACTACAGATCTCATACTACCCCCTTAGACTTTTTAAGGCGATATACCACCCAAAGGGTATGAAAATGCCGGGTGGAGTTAGCTTTTCGACGAAAACCCGTCCCGTGCAGCGAAGTCCTGTTAGTAAGACCCCGCGCAAGACACAAGAATGGATTATAGAAGAATATTATTCCGAATACTCCTCCGGACGCGTATAGTAGCATTGCGATTCCTAATCTTTTTTCATTGATTCCTTCCCAATAAATAAAGACTTTTTCTGTAAATACTGCGTATTTGATTCCATTATCATATGATAATACTATATTTGTATTTATTTATTGTATTATACCTTTATATATTCTAAATATATAGAATAGAGGAATCTCGATTTGTCAAGTCTCATGATCGTATCAAGATCTATTTTTATTCGGCTCAATCTTTTTTTTAAGATTGAGCCGAGTTTAATTGCAATCAATTAGAAGAATAAAGAAGAATTACTGCATTTCGTAACTGCTTTTTTCTCTTTCTATTTCGCTTCTTTTTTATTTAGACCTTCTTTATATCTAGTTTTATCTACTTATCTATAGTATCTACCGGCTCGAACTCAAATTTGATCGCCTTCCATATTTCACAAGCTGCGGCTAGTTCAGGACTCCATTTGCAAGCTGCTCGGATAATTTCATTACCTTCACGAGCAAGATCGCGCCCTTCGTTACGAGCTTGTACACAAGCTTCTAAAGCCACCCGATTAGCTACTGCACCAGGTGCATTTCCCCAAGGATGTCCTAAAGTTCCTCCACCAAATTGTAATACGGAATCATCTCCAAAGATTTCGGTCAGAGCTGGCATATGCCAAACATGAATACCCCCTGAAGCCACCGGTATAACACCTGGCATAGATACCCAGTCCTGAGTGAAAAAGATACCGCGAGCACGATCTTTTTCAATAAAATCATCGCGCAATAAATCAACAAAACCTAAAGTCATTTCGCGTTCCCCTTCTAACTTACCTACTACTGTACCGGCGTGGACATGATCTCCCCCAGACATACGCAATGCTTTAGCTAATACACGAAAATGCATACCATGATTTTTCTGTCTATCAATAACTGCATGCATTGCCCGGTGAATGTGAAGAAGTAGGCCATTGTCGCGGCAATAATGAGCCAAAGTAGTATTTGCGGTGAATCCCCCAGTTAAGTAGTCATGCATTACAATAGGAACCCCTAATTCCCTCGCAAATATAGCTCTCTTCATCATTTCTTCGACTGTACCTGCAGTCGCATTCAAGTAATGCCCCTTGATTTCACCGGTTTCGGCCTGTGATTTATAAATTGCTTCGGCACAAAAGACAAAACGGTCCCTCCAGCGCATAAATGGTTGTGAGTTTACGTTTTCATCATCTTTGGTAAAATCAAGTCCACCGCGTAGACACTCATAACACGCTCTACCGTAATTTTTTGCGGATAATCCCAATTTTGGTTTAATAGTACATCCCAAAAAAGGACGGCCGTACTTGTTCAACTTATCCCTTTCAACTTGGATACCATGAGGCGGACCTTGGAAAGTTTTTGAATAAGTAGGGGGAATTCGCAGATCCTCCAGACGTAGAGCGCGTAGGGCTTTGAAACCAAATACGTTACCCACAATGGAAGTAAACATGTTAGTAACAGAACCCTCTTCAAATAGGTCTAATGGATAAGCTACATAAGCGATAAATTGATTTTCCTCCCCAACAACGGGCTCGATGTGATAGCATCGCCCTTTGTAACGATCAAGACTGGTAAGTCCATCAGTCCAAACAGTTGTCCATGTACCAGTAGAAGATTCGGCAGCTACTGCAGCCCCTGCTTCTTCGGGCGGAACCCCGGGCTGAGGAGTTACTCGGAATGCTGCCAAGATATCAGTATCCTTGGTTTCATACTCCGGGGTGTAATAAGTCAATTTATAATCCTTAACACCAGCTTTAAATCCAACACTTGCTTTAGTTTCTGTTTGTGGTGACATAAGTCCCTCCCTACAACTCATGAATTAAGAATTCTCACAACGACAGGGTCTACTCGATATGGATTAGGCGTAAATGAAACCTTTGCAAAAATCTTTTAAAACAAAAAGGGTATTCAATTAATATCAACTCATTAAAGAAAATGGAGGGCATGCTTAAGTTAATGAATATGTTTCATTCATATATAATGCGTACACCCTGTGTATGTTCTATCCTATAGGAATTCTACTATAGGAATTCGATAGGAATTGAGTTGTTGTTATGGTAAGTTAACATGGTTCGTTATTAAACCATGGATTTGATTCACCAAATCCATCATTATTGTATACTCTTTGATAGATATAGCGCAACCCAAATCAATCCCTAATCCTTATTTTACAAGTTCTTAATAGGCCCCTTTCTTATTTTGAATGTAAATACCTAAATACTAAGAAAATTCTCTGTTGACAGCAATCTATGCTTCACAGTAGTATATATTTTGTATATCGAAGTCCTAGATAGGAAAGTAGAGTAGGGACAGATCCTCCACAAAAGGCGAAATGTATATGAAAAAAAAGATTGATTGAACTTTCCAACGGACTCATTCCATGAGTAAACGATTGAATGGGATTCGCTTGGGCAACGAAATCAAGTCCTCGTCCCCCTTTCTCTCTTATTGAATTAACTAATTCATTTCCTTTTGACTTTTGGATTTTTGGCTATTTTTTTGGATTTGATTTGGCATTATTCAACAAGAAAAAATTCGACAAATTCCTTTTTTTTTTGAAAATTATGTGATAATTATGAGAACCAATCCTACTACTTCTCGTCCCGGGGTTTCCACAATTGAAGAAAAAAGCATAGGGCGTATCGATCAAATTATTGGACCCGTGCTGGATATCACTTTTCCCCCGGGCAAGTTACCTTATATTTATAACGCTTTGGTAGTCAAGAGTAGAGACACTGCCGGTAAGCAAATTAATGTGACTTGTGAGGTACAACAATTATTAGGAAATAATCGAGTTAGAGCTGTAGCTATGAGTGCTACAGACGGGTTGATGAGAGGATTGGAAGTGATTGACACGGGAGCTCCTCTCAGTGTTCCAGTCGGTGGAGCTACTCTCGGACGAATTTTCAACGTTCTTGGGGAACCTATTGACAATTTGGGTCCTGTAGATATTAATGCAACATTCCCTATTCATAGATCTGCGCCTGCCTTTATCGAGCTAGATACGAAATTATCCATCTTTGAAACAGGTATTAAGGTGGTCGATCTTTTAGCTCCTTATCGACGTGGAGGAAAAATAGGACTATTTGGGGGGGCTGGAGTAGGTAAAACAGTACTCATCATGGAATTAATCAACAACATTGCTAAAGCTCATGGAGGCGTATCCGTATTTGGCGGAGTAGGGGAACGGACTCGTGAAGGAAATGATCTTTATATGGAAATGAAGGAATCCGGAGTAATTAATGAAAAAAATTTGGAGGAATCAAAGGTAGCTCTAGTCTATGGTCAAATGAATGAACCGCCGGGAGCTCGTATGAGAGTTGGTTTAACTGCCCTAACTATGGCAGAATATTTCCGAGATGTTAATAAGCAAGACGTGCTTCTATTCATCGATAATATCTTTCGTTTTGTTCAAGCAGGATCGGAGGTATCCGCCTTATTAGGGAGAATGCCCTCCGCAGTGGGTTATCAACCTACTCTTAGTACAGAAATGGGTTCTTTGCAAGAAAGAATTGCTTCTACAAAAAAGGGATCCATAACTTCGATCCAAGCAGTTTATGTACCTGCGGACGATTTGACCGACCCTGCTCCTGCCACAACATTTGCACATTTGGATGCTACTACCGTACTTTCCAGAGGATTAGCTTCCAAGGGTATTTATCCAGCAGTAGATCCTTTAGATTCAACCTCAACTATGTTACAGCCTCGGATCGTTGGCAACGAACATTATGAAACTGCGCAAAGAGTTAAGGAAACTTTACAACGTTACAAAGAACTTCAGGACATTATCGCAATTCTTGGGTTGGATGAATTATCAGAGGAGGATCGTTTAACTGTAGCAAGAGCACGAAAAATTGAACGTTTCTTATCACAACCGTTCTTTGTGGCAGAAGTTTTTACCGGTTCTGCAGGAAAGTATGTTGGTCTTGCAGAAACAATTAGGGGATTTCAACTAATCCTTTCCGGAGAATTAGACGGCCTACCCGAACAAGCTTTTTATTTGGTGGGTAACATCGATGAAGCTAGCACGAAAGCTATAAACTTAGAAGAGGAGAACAAATTGAAGAAATGAAATTAAATCTTTATGTACTAACTCCTAAGCGAATTATTTGGGATTGTGAAGTGAAAGAAATCATTTTATCTACTAATAGTGGCCAAATTGGCGTATTACCAAACCACGCCCCCATTAACACAGCTGTAGATATGGGTCCTTTGAGAATACGCCTCCTCAACGACCAATGGTTAACGGCGGTTCTGTGGAGCGGTTTTGCGAGAATAGTTAATAATGAGATCATCATTTTAGGAAATGATGCGGAACTGGGTAGTGACATTGATCCGGAAGAAGCTCAACAGGCACTTGAAATAGCCGAAGCTAACTTGAGTAGAGCTGAGGGTACGAAAGAGTTGGTTGAAGCGAAGCTAGCTCTCAGACGAGCTAGGATACGAGTCGAGGCTATCAATTGGATTCCCCCATCCAATTGAATACAATCCAATGGTTTAGTTGATACAAAGAAAAAGGGAAGAGGGGTAGAAAAAGTTATTAGATAGCGAAGCGAAGTAAGTCCAATGCTATCTAGTAATTTTTCTACCTACCTACCTACTATTGGATTTGAACCAATGACTCCCGCCGTATGAAAGCAATACTCTAACCACTGAGTTAAGTAGGCAATTTATCACCACAAAGGAAGACCCATTACTTCGATCGATTATAGATCGAATCCTTTTTATAAGCAATACTGCTCCGTTATTGGTATGTTATATAGTAAACAGATCAAAGGGATATCCTCTGGCATTAGAGAATATTCATCTTGACAAGAAATTATCTATATGTTAAGATATCTCTGACAAGGGCTATAGCTCAGTTCGGTAGAGCAACTCGCTTACACGTGCGCCAATGCTTTTCAAGGGAGCTTATTATGCAATGAACATAATTGATCTTATTGCAAAATCAATGTCTTACTTCATGGATTCGAGAGAATAGGAGAACAGTAGCCTGACAAACAGTCGGTTCAGTCCGATTCAGGTGCCAATTCAGGTGCCTAATCAAATAGAACCCTTATTGATTTGCTAGTTGATAAGGTAAATATCCAGCCCACTAAATGCTAGGCGTAATGAGGATAAGGGCCTCCAAAAAACTTCTTTTCGTTCTATGAACTTTAAGGTGTATGAAGTCTCATAGTCAACTCTTGCAGCGGAACGATAGAGACTCCATTTCACTTAGGTTGATTTAATTTAGGCCGGAGGCAGACCTAAGTCAAGGTAATCCTCCTTTGAAACACTTTGGTATTGCTCCTAGATAGATCATAATACAAATAATCAATCAGAGCACAGGGAGCCATCTCATTATCTTTCCGTAAAGAAAAACTATGGTGGACTAACTGATCTTTACATCAGTTGATGAAAGAGCCCAATGCAAAAAAATGCATGTTGGGTCTTTGAAACAGTTCGAATCATTTCGATAATAATCCGTTTGATCTGTTTTACCGAGAAGGTCTACGGTTCGAATCCGTATAGCCCTAATATGTCCTTTTTTTAGATTTTAGGATAGAGATCCTATGTTTCCTTTAGTATAGTTTTCATTTCCTCATTAGTACTTGTTTATAGACTGGACGGTCGCTTGCGCCATAGAATAGAGATAAAAGCATTACCACAGGCTCATTCATCGAAAATCTTAGAGACAGGAAAAGAAAAACGAATTTCTATCAAATCAATAGAAGGAAGGATCCCTTACCTGATTTGAATTCCATCCTCCTTCAAATAGGATATGCTCTAAGTCCCTAGACTTCCCTATAATAACTGCAATGATTTTCTCCATCTTGCGAATTCCTACTTTGTTTGAAGTATATTACTTTGCTTATATATACATTATCTAAATCGATCTACTTTCTATAAAATAGAAAAATGGAAATAAAATCCAAAAATAAAGAAAGAGTAAATAAGAAAACAGAATATTCTGTCTCATAGTTCTGAAATAGAGTTCTTTATTTTTATAGTATTACTCCTCATTAGGCTGCATACATTAGTCATCCTATCTTAATTAGGTTCTAATTATAAATAGAATGGAAATCAAAAAGAAAGGGAGTCGGGATTCCATTGGATGAATCTTTAAAGAAGACAGGGCACAGAGGAAACAAAGGCTAAACTAAGTGCTTTGATTTGAGCAAAACGGATTCTTGTTTCACCGAGGAAAAGAGAGAAGTTCTGGATAAATTGACAACGCTGACTTGAATTGACTAATTCAGTTCCGCCTATTCCACATTA